GGAACGGCTATGTACGGAAGAGAAAGATTCCAACCCCCCAAGTAAAGAACCGTTACAAATAATGAAGAAACTAGTAAATTCAGATACGAGGCAACGTAAAATAAACCAAATTTTATACCTGAATATTCGGTTTGATAACCTGCTACCAATTCTTCTTCTGCTTCTGGTAAATCAAAAGGTAATCTTTCACACTCGGCTAAGGACGAAATTAGAAAAACGATAAACCCTATAGGTTGACGCCACAAATTCCACCCCCAAAAACCATATTTTGACTGCGCTTCAACTATATCAACTGTACTTGAACTGTTAGATAATTATAGTCGACGATAACATTACTGTTCGCAACGCTATTACAGAACCGTACATGAGATTGTCACCTCATACGGCTCCTCAAAGGTCACAAATAAATCTAAGACCCGTTTGCTATTTTTTATCTTGATATGTTTTGTAGGATAGAATCCAAATCTATCACAAGGTCCCCAATTAGACAATGGAATTCTGTCTGCTATATATTATTTTTTATTATAAAGTGCTTCTGAATTGATCTTATCTTTTAAAAATTTAAAATTTTTTGTTGAGTAATAACTTAACCTTTAAATAAAAAGTTTTTTGTAGAAATCTCAATAAATATTTCAACCTAGCATTTTTGATTACGAAAAAAACGATACATTGCATTAGTTCACGAAACATTACAAGAATTCTATCTCTCTAAAAAAGATCTTTTTTGTAGTGCAATTTAATTCTTTCGAGTTTATTTTTTTGTTCCTATTCTCCTTTCTCATAAAAAGGTACTTTAAGTAAAGGATTACTTCGTTCTTGATAGTTATTTACTTACTCGGTGGATAGGAAAATACTCTGGATCGGAATCGTGGGGAGTACTCCTTCATCATTTCTACCAACATAAAGCCCCAATTAGAATCCCTTTTATACTATGCAGTATGAACATAAAAATCCTGTTGAATAACTTACATAATCTCTATTACGAATCCTTTGTGTACCTTGGTGTTCCTAACTATCCACTCTTTTTGGTCAAAAGGACTCCCCGCTCATTAGGGTAATACATGTCTGTTAATAGCTATTAAAATCCCTAGATAGTTGCTCCTTTTGAACCCGCTTCAAGTCATGATGACTAATCACTCAATCTTGGGGTAAATAGTATATAATGCTTATGTTTACTTTCACTTAACACTTGTACATAGGAAATGAGACTGAATCTTTTTACTGCAAAGTAATAAACTGTTTTTTTCACTCATATAACTATCTGGTTTAGTTCATCAACCCGAATGATGAATAAAAAATAAAAATGTATATTCAACTCATGAAATTTCCTTCCTAGAAAGAAAAGACATAGAGGAAATTTTATGTCTTAACGAATCACACGTAGAGATATTGATAACACACATAGAGTTAATGGTATTTCATAACTAATTGATTGAGCAGCAGCCCGTAAACCACCTAAAAAGGAATATTTATTATTTGATCCATAACCTGACATAAGAAGGCCCACGGGAGCAATACTTGAAATGGCAATCCATAAAAAAACACCAATACTTAAATCGGCTAGAACAAGGCGATATCCAAAAGGAATTACTAAAGAACTTAGTAGAATTGATGTGACTGCTATGGATGGTCCGATACTGAATAAACGAGTATCTCCTCTTGATGGAAGAAGATTCTCTTTGAAAAGTAATTTTGTACCATCTGCTAAAGCTTGAAGAATTCCCAAAGGCCCGGCGTATTCAGGGCCAATACGTTGTTGTATCCCCGCAGATATTTCTCTTTCTAACCAAACAATTACTAGTACACCTATTGTGATTCCTAATACAGGAGTAAAAATAGGGACAAGCATCCATATGATCTCATATACCTCTTTTAAGGATTCCAATCTAAAAAAAGAATTGATAGCTTGTACTTCTGTTGTATCTATTATCATTTTAACGATCAACTTCTCCCATAATGATATCTATGCTACCTAGTATTGTCATAATATCAGCCAATTTCATTCTTTTAACTAATTGAGGAAGGATTTGCAAATTGATAAAACCCGGTGGTCGGATTTTCCATCTCCAAGGAAAAACACCCTTATCTCCTATCAGAAAAATTCCTAATTCTCCTTTTGGGGCTTCGACTCTCACATAAAGTTCTTGTTTTGACAATTCAAAAGTAGGAGAAGGTTTTTTACTGAGAAATCGATAGTCAAAATCATTCCATTCGGGATCCCATACTTTATCAAAGCGCCGGATTTCTAAATTCTCATAGGGCCCCCCCGGAATTCCTTCTAAAGCCTGTTGAATAATTTTTATTGATTCTGTCATTTCACCGATTCGTACTAAATAACGAGCTAATGAATCCCCTTCCTTTTGCCATTGAACTCCCCAATCAAATTCATCGTAAGACTCATAATGATCAACCTTTCGAAGATCCCATTGTATTCCGGAAGCTCGTAGCATTGGTCCCGATAAACCCCAATTTATTGCCTCCTCTCCGCCAATAATGCCTACTCCCTCAACTCGCTCTAAAAAAATAGGATTCCGTGTAATAAGCCTTTGATATTCAGTAACTCTTGTTAAAAAATAATCACAAAAATCCAAACATTTATCTACCCAGCCATAAGGTAAATCAGCAGCGACTCCTCCAATACGAAAATAATTATGCATCATTCGCATACCGGTAGCAGCTTCGAATAGGTCATATATCAATTCTCTTTCTCGAAAAATATAGAAGAAGGGGGTCTGTGCGCCAATATCTGCCATAAAAGGGCCAAGCCATAACAAATGCGAAGCTATACGACTTAACTCTAACATAATAACTCTGATATAGCTGGCCCTTTTAGGCACTTGAATATTGCCTAACTGCTCTGGTGCATTTACAGTTATTGCTTCAGTGAACATAGTAGCTAAATAATCCCAACGTGTTACATAAGGTAAATATTGTATAATTGTTCGATTTTCCGCAATTTTTTCCATTCCTCTATGTAAATAACCCAATATCGGTTCACAGTCAATAACATCTTCACCATCTAGAGTAACAATGAGTCGAAGAACACCGTGCATTGATGGGTGCTGAGGGCCCATATTGACTATCATAAGGTCATTTCGTGTAGCTGGTGCAGTCATAGGTTTTTTCCCGATTCATTCTTCCATGAATTGCTGAAAGCGAAAAGAGGTTCATCAAAATTTAAGCGAAAATTCAAAACGACTCTTCAAATTAATGATTTTTTGTTTCTCGAATCTCCAACTGTCCGATTAATTCTTTATAACGTACTCTATTTTTTTTTGACAAATAGGCGAGCAGCCGTTGACGTTTTCCTAGAATTTTACGCAGACCTCTCTGAGATAAATAGTCTTTTTTGTGCAATTCCAAATGTGAAGTAAGTCTCCGTATCCTATTGGTGAAACTCACTACTTGAAATTCAACAGACCCCTTGTTGTCTTCGTTTTCCTCTTTCAAAATAATTGCACTGAATGGATTTTTTATCATAAAAAAAGCTCCCTCTACCCTTTAATTTACATATAAAATATTTTATTTGATCAGTAATAATAATATTAGTCATTTTAATGTAGTAATTAGTATACACAAGAATTTTAATTTTAGTTGGACAGGGATAAAAAAGTAGATGGTACGTTTTTACACTTACAACGTCAAATAATTTAGACCTAAAATTCGGAATATTCCATATATTCGTTTATTTTATAGATTTTATCCAAACAAATTGATACGTCATTGACTTAGTATTAAATAAAAAAGATCTAATATTAGACTGGGACGTAAGACAGGGCATATGTTCATCTGTTTGCTTTTCTATATGGTACAGAATATATAGGAAAAATGTACCATCAACCAATTTTTAATTGTGGATATATTCTTAACAAACTAAAACAGCTTCCATTATTGGTATTAAACCAATATCTATTCATACAAGCTAAGTCTTCTAATCGATAATTAGGCCAAAGAAATAACTTTAATTTAATTAATTCGTTTTTATCTCTATCAAGATGCTTTTTTTGATCCAAAAAAGGATTCCTGTTTTTTATGTTCTTTTTGTTACAAAATACTCGATTTTTATCCACACTATTTATATTCTTTGAGTTGAAAGAAATTAGAATTCTCAATTCTCTACGACGTCTAGATGATAAAATCTTTTCAGGAACGATAAAATCATAATGTTTTTTGTCTCTCTTTCGAATTATTATTTGATATCTTGGGATAGATTCATCCAATTTATTTTTATTGATATATCTTTGTTCTCGATATCTTTGAGGAGTTTGGTACTTACTTTTATGAACCAACGATATACCTACGGTTTTATATATAATAAAGTATCTGTCGTTTTTTACAGACAAACGAATGGGATCGATAAAAAATATCCCCTTTTTATTCAATTCTATAGAAGTCAATTTTTTTCGAATCACCATTATATCCAGATTTATTTCTTTCCTTTGAATAGACGATATAGTAGTATCTCTTGGATTTATCAGTCCAAGCAAGTAACAATATATCTTGATATTATTGATCATTCTTTCAGTTAAATTCGGAATTAAACCATCGTCTATTATCCATTGAAAAAGCAAATAGTGTTTCCGTAAGAAAATCATTTCTGGTCTCATCTTATTCCGGATCTTATATTGTTTTTTCATTTTATCTTGGTTTTGTGAATATGATCCAAGGCCTCTTCGGCCCGCGGGTTCTTTTTCTTCTTGATTTCGATTCATTAATTCAGAATATCTTTTTTCATTCGATGGTCTAAAAAAATGGAATTTTTTCTTTTCATTGATGTTTTTCTTTTTATTTAAATTTAAAAGAAGTAATTTGCTTGGTATAATCCATGGTTTTATTTTGTATACATTATAAAGTGGCACAAATTCTGGGAAGAACGGAAGTTTCAGATTTGTCGATATTGGGTTTAGGATTTCTTCATTCATTTCCATCCAATCAAAAAATAGTTTCTTGTCATTGATTGGATTTATTTTTAAATCTTGATGAATCATCAGATAAAAAATATCGTTTTTATCCATTTTCTCAATTTTTTGGTAATTCTTACTTCCAAGCTTAGTATTTATATTACTGCTATAATCCATTTTGGTCCAGGCCTCAATATCTATTTTTTGGCTTAGAAAAAAATTGAGAATTGTCCAATCAAAATATTTTCTATCTGGATTTTTTTGCATATACATAATATCGCCCTTTTCTAGATAATGATTGATAGGAATTTCCTCCAGGCTTTCAAATAAATTTTGTTTATAATTGTTGTAATTAAAAGTAATTTTTTGGTTGTTATTTAATTCTGATGGTGATCCATAAATAATATATGAGGACTTCTTAATTTCAGAATTAATAGATTTATATGATAAAAGATTATATATATAGTATTTTGGAAAATTATCTTTTTGGTTTGGTAATGGATATACTTTAAAATCCTTTTGTTTTTTGTGATAAAGTAATCGATATTTTTCATACGAATTCCATTTTGTTAAATCTTTATTTTGGGTAATACCACCTTCATTTATTGTAGTTCGCCATTTTTGTGGTATTAATTCAAACCATCTAATCTGAGATAAATTGTATTGATAATGACCTCTTAACCAGTTTTTCCATTGATTCGTTTCAGAACTTGAAAGTTTTGTATGTCTTAATTCGGAATGAAATATTCCTTGTGTTACAAAATAATTTTTTATTGCAGTCTTAAGAAAAACGGGAGTTCCATGATACTCAAAAATAGATCTTAACTTATACAAATTAATAACTTGGGTTTGTGATAATTTGTAAAATACATATGCTTGTGATAAAGAGGATAAGTCAAAAAAAAGATGTGAATTCCTCTTACTATTCTTAATATTGTAAAGTTCACTTTTTAGAGTCGAAATAAAGTTAATTTTTTTTTTGTTTTTTATTTCTTGGTTTGTTTTATTATTGTAAATGTATTTATCAAAACAAAAATTTCTTGATTCAAGAACTAGTTGTGTAGGAATTCTGGCAATATGAATGATACATAGAAAGATATCGATGTATATTCTTTTAATGAAAATTTTTATAAACAAATCTAATTTATAGATTAATCGATTGCTTCTTTTTTTTATTTTTAATATTTTCCAAAAAAATTTTGGTGATTTTTCTTTTACATTATAACTTGTTTTGTTAGGACTACTTCTTTTATTGGCGTTGCTGTTTTTTTCTTTTGTAAGACTCTTTGTTTTCTTTCTGATTGTGCTTGTTCTATCAGCCAGATTTTTAATTTTTTTTTCTCTCAGTGAATAATTTGTATTATCTGTAGATTTAATTTTTATAAACGAGTCGTGAATTATCTTATTCCTAATTATAGAATCTTTTTTTTGGTTAGTTTCGCCGGATTCATACACCTTTCTCAATATAAATAATCGAGTTGGATGTACTTTTAAGAGTTCTTTTTTTATTTTTTTTATAAACAGAAATAAAACGTTTTTGATAACCACCCTTTTTGGTTCTTTTGAATCTTGTAGAAAATTTTTTGTTCTTTCTTTTAAAACGCTTAGAACTCGAAAATGATTATTTTTCGTTTTTCGTATTTTTTTTTTAAGTTCTTTAAAAATAGGCTTAAAAAAGGAAGGTTTGGGGGGGACAGAACCAAAGGGAAGGGTAGTTTGCGTTCCCCAAGCCGTTAAAAAATAAAACTTTTGTTGTTCTTTCTTTAGATCTTTATAAGAAGAAAAAGAGGGCCTCAATTTGGATCTGTGCCAAGGTTTCAAATAAAAAGGAAATACTATTTTTATCTGAATACCATCTTTAAACCAATTTATGGGAAGTTCGAGTTCTGATACTTGAACACCGTTATAGGTACATATAATATGCTTTTCTCTATTCCACTCATCGAAGTCCTCAGCCCACTCAGGGGGTTGAGATAATAAAATACGCCCAATATTTTTAACTATTATCAATGAAGGTAATAAAATATATTTTCTAAAAATAGATTGAATTATTAAAATTAAACTTCTTGTTGCTTGTGGATATGGAACAAAATCCCAGGCTTCCGCGATTTTTATCCACGTTTTTTCCTTTATTTTGTTCTCTTCTTCTTCCTTTTGTCTTTTTTTTTGTTCCTCTGTATAATCTTTAAATTCTGCTCCTTTACCCATCCAATTTCGAAAAAAAATCTGTTCAGGGATATTAAAAGAAAAAAGGGGGGATTTTTTTATTCTGTCCAAAAAAAGGGGGGAATGCGCATTTGCTTGAAACAATTTCGAAATAAAAGTTTTACGCCTTTGAACACGCATAGAACCTTTGATGAATTCTCGACGAAAATCCGATTCTTCCGAATAGTCTCTAATAGACACCCAGTTTTTGACACTTGCTTTGCGACTACGTTTAGTAGGCCTATAAATTATTACATGATCCCTTTTTCTTGAACGTATATGATAATCCAACGGTAGGCCTTCATGAGCTGCGCCCGACAGGAATTCCAATTCGGTAATAAGTTTGTATGACCATCTAGGGACTTTTTTACTGATTTCTTTTATTACAAATTTT